ACGAGGACTTAAAAGATTGGAATAGAGAAATGCATGTTAAATGCACCTATAATGGTATTCAATTATCAGAAACCGAATTTCCAAAAAATTGGTTGACAGACGGTATTCAGATAAAGATCCTATTTCCTTTTTGTCTTAAACCTTGGCACAGATCTAAGGTACCACCTCCCCAGAAAGATCTGCTGAGAAATAAAGGGCAAAAAAACGATTTTTGTTTTTTAACAGTTTGGGGAATGGAAACTGAACTTCCTTTTGGTTCTCCTAGAAAACAACGTTCATTTTTTGAACCCATTTTTAAAGAACTCAGAAAAAAAATTATAAAATTGCAAAAGAATTCTTTTTTAGTTATACAGGTTTTCAAAAAAAGAATAATTTTTTTTTTTAACCTTTCAAAAGAAAGAAAAAAATGGGTCATGAAAAACATTCTATTTTTAAAAGGAATAATAAAAGAACTTTCCAAAAGAAATCCAATTCCATTATTTGGATTAAGAGAAATATATGAATTGAGTGAAACGAAAAAAGAAAAAGATGGGATAATCAGTAATGGAATGATTAATGAATCGTCCATTCAAATTCGATTTATGGATTTGACAGATTATTCATTGACAGAAAAAAAAATGAAAGATCTGAATGATAGAACCAGCACAATCAGGAATCAAATAGAAAAAATTACAAAAGATAAAAAGAAGGGATTTTTAACTCCGGAAATAAATATAAATATTAGTTATAATAAAAGAAGTTATCCTACTAAACTATTAGCATCAATAAAAAATATTTGGCCGAAATTAAAGAAATTCAAAAGAAGAAATGTTCGATTAATCCGTAAATCTTATTATTTTTTCAAATTTTTAATTGAAAGGATATACATAGATATACTTCTCTGTATCATTAATATTCCGAGGATCACTACACAACTTTTTTTTGATAATTCAAAAAAAGTTATCGATAAATACATTCACAATAATGAAACAAATAAAGAAAAAATTGATAAAACAAAGAAAAATACAATTCGTTTTATTTGGACTATAAAAAAATCAATTTTGGATATTAGTAATAAAAATTCAAAGATTTTTTTATCTTCCTTTTCACAAGCATATGTATTTTACCAATTATATCAAACGCAAATTCGTAACTTGTATAAGTTAAGATATGTCCTTCAATATCACGGAACATCTCTTTTTATTAAGAATGAAATAAAGGATTATTTTGAAACACAAGGAATTTTTCATTCTGAATTAAAACAGAAAAATATTTTGAATTCGGGAATGATTCAATGGAAAAACTGGTTAAGGGGTCATTATCAATATGATTTATCTCCGATTAGATGGTATCGATTAGTACCACACAAATGGCGAAATAGATTCAATCAAACACGTATAGTGCAAAATAAAGATTTAAACAAAAGGCATTTAGATGAAAAAGATCGATTAATATTAATTAATTACAAAAAATTAAATGATTTTGAATCTTTTGAATCAAATTCAAAATATAACTTTCAAAAATACTATAGATATGCCCTTTTCTCATCTAAATCGATTAATTATGAAAATAAGAAGGATTTACATATTTATGTATCACCATTACGTTTAAATAATAAACAAGAGATTTCTTATAATTACAACAACGTATATAAAAAAGGTAAATTAGTTGATATGCCAGGAGGTATTATCCCTATTAATTTAGAAAATGATGATATTATGAATCTGGATAAATTTACCGATAGAAAATTTTTTGATTGGAGAATTTTCGATTTTTGTCTTAGAAATAAAGTAAATATTGAGTCCTGGATCGATATTGATACCAATGGTAATAAAAATACTAAGACTGGACTTAATAATTATCAAATAATTGATAAAATGGATCAAAAAGGTCTTTTTTATCTTAAAATTCGTCGAAATGAAAGAATAAAGGCATCCAACAAAAAAAAAGACCTTTTTGATTGGATGGGAATGAATGAAGAAATACTAAGTCGCCCCATATCGAATCTGAAACTTTGGTTCTTTCCAGAATTTGTGTTGCTTTATAATACATATATTATGAAACCGTGGATCATACCAATCAAAGTACTTCTTTTAAATTTTAATGAAAATGTTAGTAAAAATAAAAACATCACTAGAAAGAACAAAAGGGATTTTTTTCTATTTTCGAATGAAAAAAAATCGATTGAATTAGAAAATCGAAATCAAGAAGAAAAAGAATTCACAAGTCGAGATAATCTTGAATCAGATGCACGAAATCAAGTGAATCTTGGATCACTTTTCTCAAACCAAGAAAAAGATATTGAAAAAGATTATGCAAACTCAGATATGAAAAAACGTAGAAAGAAAAAGCAATATAAGAGCAACACGGAAGCAGAGCTTGATTTCTTCCTAAAAAGGTATTTACGTTTTCAATTGAGATGGGATGATTCTTTAAATCAAAGAATGATCAATAATATCAAAGTATATTGTCTTCTACTTAGACTGATAAATCCAAGAGAAATTGCTATATCCTCTATTCAAAGGGGAGAAATGAGTTTAGATATTCTGATGATTCAAAAGGATTTAACTCTTACAGAATTAATGAAAAAGGGGATATTAATTATCGAACCAGTTCGTTTGTCTATAAAAAATGACGGAAAATTGATTATGTATCAATTTCTAAATATTTCATTGGTTCATAAGAGTAAGCCCCAAATTAATCAAAGATACCGAGAAAAAAGCTATGTTGCTAAGATTAATTTGGATAAATCTATTGCAAGACATCAAAGAATGACTGAAAATAGATACAAAAATCATTATGATTTGTTTGTTCCCGAAAAAGTTTTATCCACTAAAGGGCGTAGAGAATTACGAATTCTAATTTGTTTCAATTCGAGGAAGAAAAATGATATTCATACAAATCCAGTATTTTGCAACAACGTAAAAAACTGTGGTGAATTTTTGGATAAAAGCAAACATTTTAATAAAAAGAAATTAATGAAATTAAAGTTCTTTCTTTGGCCTAATTATCGATTAGAAGATTTATCTTGTATGAATCGATATTGGTTTGATACCAATAATGGGAGCCGCTTCAGTATGATAAGGATACATATGTATCCACGATTGCAAATTTGTTAATGATGCGTTTTTCATATATATTTTGTACTATAGATGTATGGTATAGGAAATAAATAGCTGCACCCATGTATTGTCTTACCTTCCAGTCTGATACATGAATACTAATTCAATGCATGTATCAATATCCAATAGATCTAGAAATGATTAACGGAATCTTCTTATTTTTTATTTTTTTATTTATTTAGATCCAAAATTTTTTCTCTTTTCTAAGTGTAGAAATATATCATCCTTTCATATTCCTATACGAATAAAATTGAAATGAAAAGAAAATTGGATTGATTAATTTTATTTGATAAAATTAGAATTTCATAAAGAAATTAAGATTCTTGTGTATACCCAATTAAAATAACTAGCATTATTCTTACTGATCAGTAAAATTCATTAAAAAAAAGAGGATAAAAAATTTCGTTTTATGGTAAAAAATTCATTCATTTCAGTTATTTCACAAGAAGAAAAAGAAGAAAACAGGGGGTCCGTTGAATTTCAAGTATTTAGTTTCACCAATAAGATACGAAGACTGACTTCACATTTGGAATTGCACAGAAAAGACTATTTATCTCAGAGAGGTCTACGTAAAATCCTGGGAAAACGTCAACGACTGCTGTCGTATTTGTCAAAGAAAAATAGAGTACGTTATAAAGAATTAATTAGTCAACTGGATATTCGGGAATCAAAAACTCGTTAATTTCAAAAGGAATTTGAATTATTTTATTTTTTTATTATATCTTGAATTTTGATGAACTTCTTTTCATTTTCAGCAATTCATGAAAGAATGAATCGAGGAGTAACCTATGAATGTAACAACTACAAGAAAAGACCTCATGATAGTCAATATGGGACCTCACCACCCATCAATGCATGGTGTTCTTCGGCTCATCCTTACTCTAGATGGTGAAGATGTTATTGATTGTGAACCAATATTGGGTTATTTACATAGAGGAATGGAAAAAATTGCGGAAAATCGAACAGTTATACAATATCTGCCTTATGTAACACGTTGGGATTATTTAGCTACTATGTTCACAGAAGCAATAACCGTAAATGGACCAGAACAGTTGGGGAATATTCAAGTACCTAAAAGAGCCAGTTATATCAGAGTAATTATGTTAGAGTTGAGTCGTATAGCTTCTCATCTGTTATGGCTTGGCCCCTTTATGGCAGATATTGGTGCACAGACTCCTTTTTTCTATATTTTCAGAGAAAGAGAATTAGTATATGATCTATTTGAAGCTGCCACCGGTATGAGAATGATGCATAATTATTTTCGTATCGGAGGAGTAGCGGCCGATCTACCTTATGGATGGATAGATAAATGTTTGGATTTCTGTGATTATTTTTTAACAGCGGTTTCTGAATATCAAAAACTTATTATGCGAAATCCTATTTTTTTAGAACGAGTTGAGGGGGTAGGCATTATTGGTCCAGAAGAAGCAATAAATTGGGGTTTATCGGGACCAATGCTACGAGCTTCCGGAATCCAATGGGATCTTCGTAAAGTTGATCATTATGAATGTTACGACGAATTGGATTGGGAAATCCATTGGCAAAAAGAAGGAGATTCATTAGCTCGCTATTTAGTCCGAATCGGTGAAATGACGGAATCTATAAAAATTATTCAACAGGCTCTGGAAGGAATTCCAGGGGGGCCCTATGAGAATTTAGAAAGCCGGTGCTTTGATAGAGAAAGGGATCCAGAATGGAATGATTTTGAATATCGATTCATTAGTAAAAAACCTTCTCCTACTTTTGAATTGCCGAAGCAAGAACTTTATGTAAGAGTTGAAACCCCAAAGGGAGAATTGGGAATTTTTTTAATAGGAGATCAGAGTGGTTTTCCTTGGAGGTGGAAAATTCGTCCACCTGGTTTTATCAATTTGCAAATTCTTCCTCGGTTAGTTAAAA